GCCTGCTCATGTACGATATGGCCGGATATGATACTAGATCATGGAAAAGATTCTCTTCAAACAAACCAGCCTATCCTCTGGATGGGGCTTATACGGGGTGGTTGGAACAAAGACACATTTGGTTGTAAATTTCAATGTGGCAGATAAGTAAGGGCATATATCCATCTGCGCGGCCCGATCAATAGTTCAAGTCACACACTCCCATAATCCATTTTCTCTTCGGAGAATTCCCTTCAACTAGACAATATAGTATTCGTTATTTGACACAAATAGTTCTAGTTGAAGGGAAATATCCAAATACATGTCTTATTCTTTTCAATAATCCATATTTGTAGCAATGAAATGCTATTGTTCCTCCTCAAGTGAGAAATGCTTGATTACAAATATCTAGGCTCTATATTTTCTATAAAGGACCAGAAATCCCTTGCTTACGTATCATTAGGAAATGCATTAACATAAATACGGCCGTAAGAAGAGGTAATACAAAAGTGTGTAAACTATAAAAACGAGTCAAAGTGGATTGTCCCACACTAGCACTTCCTCGTAATAACTCTACCAAGGGAGATCCTATTACAGGAATAGCGTCCGGCACGCCTGTTACAATTTTGACTGCCCAATAACCAATTTGGTCCCAAGGTAAGGAATACCCAGTTACACCAAACGATGCAGTCAGTACAGCTAGAACCACGCCTGTGACCCAAGTTAATTCGCGAGGTTTTTTAAAACCACCTGTGAGATAGACACGAAATACGTGCAAGATCATCATTAGGACCATCATACTTGCCGACCAGCGATGAACGGAGCGGATTAACCAACCAAAGTTAGCTTCAGTCATTATGTATTGAACAGAAGCAAAAGCCTCAGTGACTGTTGGGCGGTAGTAAAAAGTCATAGCAAATCCCGTAGCTACTTGTACTAAAAAACAAGTAAGCGTAATTCCCCCCAGACAATAAAATATGTTGACATGAGGAGGAACATATTTACTAGTTATATCATCCGCAATCGCCTGAATCTCGAGACGTTCTTCGAACCAATCATAGACTTTATTGAGATAGGTAAACCAAAGGGACTCCCCCTCTGAGAACCGTATATGAGAATTTCATCTCGTACAGCTCAAACAAAAAACCCCAAAATTGCTTTGGTTACAGGGGATATGGAATAGAACGTTTGAAACTTCGTAATCAACCCCTATCACTTCTGGGAAAATACGAAAGAGTCAAAATCAAAAATCCGAAAGCTCTTTTTTGTGGTCATAATGCCCAAATTTCAAGTCAGCTCAGTTGCTCGTTCCAGGCCTCTTGAATCTTCTATTTACCTATTTCTTTGATTTGTTTTTTTTTGTGTAATGCAGCTTTACTCTTGTTTTCTTTATTAATGATAGGAATTCTCTTGTTAAGACCCTATGAATCGATGGAAACCCCAGATTCATACTCGAACCGCAATGATTCAATAAAACTTCAAACGAAATCCAAAGATTCCCTGAGTAAGAACCATTGGATCATCACTTATTGAATGATAGATATAATGACGAAAAATCCAAAGAAAGTTTTTTACTTGGATCAAAATAAAACAGGGGGGTTTAAAAAGAAAAGAAAAAGATTTCGATTTATAACTCTTTGGAAATTTTTTTGGAATCCGGTCACGGGGTGTGAATATTAAGTAGGAATCATAGTGAATATATATATATTTTGGATCTATTTCATCTATTCCGTGCTCCAGATACGAGAATGAATATCCGACGAGGTAAAACCATCTATATCAAGATGACAGACCCACTCTCTGTACTATCAATAAGATCCATTATAACAAGTCACACACTCATATTCCGGAAATACAGAAAGAAATTCCACGATCGAACTACCAATAACAAAAAAATAGAATGAGATCAAAATCCAAAACCGAAATGCTTTATTTTGTATTGAAAAAGCTAAGAATTCGCGGTTATTGTGAATCTAATTCATTGAAATTCCGTCCAATAAAACGGAAGAATTATAAATTTCCAAAATAATAGATAAGAATACCGCAAATAGAGCCATTGCAAGACCCATCAAAGGGGTAGTTCCCCACCCAGGAGCTACTTTACCATATTCTGAATTTAATGGTTTCAATAACCCCCCTAAACCTGTTTTTTTTGGTCTAGCTCTAGAACTCTCCTCAGCAGTTTGTGTAGCCATACATCCTATTTTGTATTAATTGAGATCTGTTGACTTTGTATACCATTCCGTTGTAAATAAACGCTTTTTCCGAGATCCATTTTTTTGTTCTTGAAATTATCTAATAATGGAAACAGCAACCCTAGTCGCCATCTCTATATCTGGTTTACTTGTAAGTTTTACGGGGTATGCCTTATATACTGCTTTTGGGCAACCCTCTCAACAATTAAGAGATCCGTTCGAGGAACACGGGGACTAGTTGAAGTAATGAGCCTCCCAATGCTGGGAGGCTCTTCAATTGATATAATCAAAAATCATTTCGTCTTTTTAGTTTGAATTTTAGGCGGTTCTCGAAAAAAGATAGCGAAAAAAATGATCCCTAGAGTGGAGACTAAGAGGAATGTATAAACCAATGCTTCCATAAATTCGATCGTGCTTTACTTACAATTATAACTTCCGTACCTATTTATTTGAGATTATCTCTCCGATAAAGAAAAAGAAAGGGTCAAAGGCGAAGAAGATTTTTCGGTTAACCTATGTGAAATCAACAAAATAAAGAAAAAAAAAATAACATAGAAATGCAATCCTGTATCAGACTGCTTGTCTTCTTGTAGTTGGATCTCCAAGTTTTTGGAATGCTCCAAATTCCACTTGCGTATCCAAATCCGGGTCAATACCAGCAAAAACATCTCTGAAGAGGGTTCTAGCACCGTGCCAAATGTGCCCGAAGAAGAAGAGCAGAGCAAACGAAGCATGCCCAAAAGTAAACCAGCCTCTCGGACTGCTACGAAAAACACCATCCGATTTCAAAGTAGCGCGATCTAATTCAAAAATTTCACCTAATTGAGCGCGTCTAGCATATTTTTTAACAGTAGCAGGGTCACTATAACTGACTCCATTGAGTTCGCCACCATAGAACTCGACGGTTACACCTACTTGTTCCACACTATACTTCGATTCTGCCCTTCTAAAAGGAACGTCGGCTCTAACAATTCCGTCTCCGTCTACCAAAACAACCGGAAATGTTTCAAAAAAAGTAGGCATACGACGTACAAAAAGTTCACGCCCCTCTTTATCTCTAAAGATAGGATGTCCTAACCACCCAACGGCTATTCCATCCCCGCTGTCCATTGAACCCGCTCTGAATAATCCCCCTTTTGCAGGATTATTCCCGATGTAATCATAAAAAGCCAATTTTTCAGGAATTTTAGACCACGCTTCTGATAAGCTTTGATTTTTGGCTAGCCCCGCGCCAACTCTTCGATATATTTCTTGCTGGAAGTATCCCTGATCCCATTGATAACGGGTGGGACCAAACAATTCAATAGGGGTAGTTGCTGAACCATACCACATAGTTCCAGCAACAACAAAAGCTGCAAAAAAGACAGCAGCAATACTACTGGAAAGGACGGTTTCAATATTGCCCATACGCAATCCCTTGTAGAGACGTTGGGGCGGACGGACACTAAGATGAAATAGACCCGCCAATATACCTAAAGTCCCCGCTGCAATATGATGAGAGGCTATTCCTCCTGGAACAAAAGGATCAAAACCTTCTACGCCCCATGCTGGATTTACAGGTTGTACCTCTCCAGTTAGTCCATAAGGATCGGACACCCAGATTCCAGGACCATACAACCCTGTTACATGAAATGCGCCAAAACCAAAGCAAGCTAGCCCTGAAAGAAATAAATGAATTCCAAAGATCTTGGGCAAATCTAAAGAAGGTTTTCCTGTGCGTTCATCAGAAAATATTGCTAAATCCCAATACACCCAATGCCAGATAGCTGCCAAGAAGCACAAGCCAGAAAACAGAATATGTGAGCCGGCCACACCTTCGTAACTCCAAATACCCGGATTCGTTACAGTTCCCCCTGTGATACTCCAACCACCCCATGAATTAGTTATTCCTAAACGAGTCATGAAGGGTATAACGAACATACCTTGTCTCCACATTGGATCAAGAACGGGGTCAGAGGGATCAAAAACGGCTAATTCATATAAAGCCATCGAACCGGCCCAACCAGCAACCAAAGCTGTATGCATTATATGGACAGCCAGCAAACGGCCAGGATCATTCAATACGACGGTATGCACACGATACCAAGGCAAACCCATGTAAATACCCCTTTATCAACGAAAAATAGACACTATGTAACTTTATTGCATTGGAAAAACGATGCTCTGGACCTCCCCTTTTCGGTGGATTCTCTCGGAGAAAGGATTAATAGTTGTTATATTCTTGTTTTTTTAGTAAAAACGTAACAATTCGGTTCGTAGGAACAATGAGAAGCAGATCTATTCTATATCCGATAAGTACCAATACGCAATGGGGGTGGATCCCATTTTCTATGAACGAATACATATAGTTGTTAATCATTCAAAAGACCTATCGTAATAATTTTTCCATAAAAATAAAAGACACTATGATTAAGACAATCAAGGCATTCTGACGCTTCCACACCAAGCCGGCCGCGGGTCGATTACACATGAGAGAGCCCGACCCGCCTAAGGCCGATAACAAAACATTTACTCTAACTTCTTTAACTTCTTTTAGGGTCGCGGTTTGTTTTTCTTGCTCGCTTTTTATTTTTATGCCGATTGGTATGCCTAAAATCCCTTTCCTGCTTGACGGAGACGAAGAAGATGAAGAGGAAGACGACGCGACTTGGGTTGACCTGTATAACGTACTTTATCGAACCAGATCCATCTTTTTAGGCGACGCAATTCACTTCGAGGTCGCGAATCACATTGCTGGGCTGATGATATTTCTCACCATACAGGATGCGACTCAAAATCTTTATTTCTTTATAAACTCTCCCGGCGGGCTGGCAGTAGCCGGATTACTCATTTATGATACTATGCAATACGTAACACCTCCTGTGTATACACTAGGCCTGGGGGTACTCGCCTCAATGGCATCCTTTCTACTGGTCGGCGGAGAAACGTCCAAACGCCTAATGGGCCCTAACGCTAGGGTAATGATACATCAGCCCGAGTCCGATTATACTCACAAAGACCGATCGCTAGAGGTACACCTGGACTCAGGGGAAGTAGAACACATTCGCAACATGGTCATAAGGGTTTATCTAGAAAGAACAAGACTACCCCGGGAGGTTCTAAACGACCATTTGGAAAGAAATTTGTTTATGACAGCAACCGAAGCCAAATATTATGGAATTGTTGATGATATAGGGGTTGAAAATCTTCTTGCTCGTCTACGGGAGGAAAGTGCTAGTCAGGACAATTCTCTCGACCCCGACGCACCGGATGAAACACTTGCTCCTTCTTTATTGTAGTGTATATCTTTATTGTAATGTATAAATTGTAATCCATAGGGGCTCGGATGTATATGGAAGCAGTTACGATAAGAAAGAACCACTTGGGTTTGTACACGGAATTCCTAATTCCAATTGAAATGTACACGGATTCGTTAGATAATGGTGTCGCCTAAACGAAAAAACAGCCCTTTCCAAACGAGCATTCTCCCAAAACATCCATTTTGCATTCTTTTTTACGAGATGTTTTGATTGCACGTCCCTTACCTTCTCCTAATCACAACCGCGGAGTTTCATAATGTCGACGGTTGTTCCTAATTGTTCCTAAGCAGACCGGGTTTGGATTGATCTAAACCCACCCACTCATTATGGATACGATTCAAGATGCCAACTATTAAACAACTTATTAGAAACACAAGACAGCCAATCAGAAATGTCACGAAATCGCCCGCCCTGCGGGGATGTCCTCAGCGCCGAGGAACATGTACTAGGGTGTATGTGCGACTCGTTCAGATCCTCGCTCGGACAAAATAAAGGAAACTCATTTTCAAGTCTCAATGTCAGTACCTGTGAATGGGATAAAATGGAAGCAAGGGCCGTTCACTAAAAAAGACATAAAAAAAAGATATATTCTAGCGTGTTGGAATTTATGGTTTCCATTGGTGCAAATCCAATCATTTCAATTTTGAATTGAAGATGAAAAAATTCCCCATTGGTAACAAATGGTTATCCATTAAGCGGGGGAAATGCCATTTTCAAAGCAGAAATCTCATGCCTCTACTTTGGAAAAATTGGAAAAAACGGACTAAAAGGGTCAGCGACTCAGCTAATCTTCATAATTCAATATCGTTACTGTATAGGTAGGTCTCGTTGTGAAAGACCTATGACTAGATAATTCATGGGTAGAGCCAGAGAATGTGAACTGTACACGTTCCCAATGGCATTGATTAAATGAAGTAAGGGGCTCCGGTGTATAGAGAGGACCTCACCGTTTAAGACGTAACCATAGAAACGAAGGAACCCACCATTTCTTTATTCATTTCTATTGAATTGAGTATTTTTTTATCTTTTATGTTTTTTAATACCGAGTATCAATACAATTTCTTATTTCGAGGTGAAATGCCGATAAAAAAAAAAAGAAAAATCGTGGTCGGGAAGGTTATAGTAGCCAAAGCCGTTGGAATTTTTGTTTTATACGTTGGAAGAATCCGTTTTGTTATTAAGAAACTAGGAAAGAGGAAAAGAATAACTGAAAGAAAAGAAATTGATTAGTTATTCATTAAAGTTTCATTTATTCAATGACCAGAATTAGACGGGGATATATAGCTCGTAGACGTAGAACAAAAACGCGTTTCTTTGCATCAAGCTGGCGGGGGGCTCGTGGAAACCTGACTCGAGCAATCATTCAACAGAGAATAAGAGCTTGGTTTTCGTCTCATCGAGATAGAACTAGACAAAAGAGAGATTTTCGTCGTTTGTGGATCACTCGAATAAATGCAGCAATTCGCGAGAATGGGAGATCCTCTATTTATAGTAAATTAATACACAATCTGTACAAGAGGCAGTTGTTTCTTAATCGTAAAATGCTTGCCCAACTAGCTATATTAAATAGGAATTGTCTTTATATGATTTCCAATCAGATCCTAAAAGAAGTAGATTGGCAAGAATCCGCTACAATATTGGAAATCTAGTGCGCTGGAGAATGAACTCCGGGAAGGTAGAGTAGAAATTAATAGGATAAGGAGAATATGATAAAAAAGAGAATATGATAAAGCCGCTCAAAATAAAATCAGTAAAGACGTCCAATATCCAATAAAAAAAGATTTCTTGTTCCCACATTCTTGTTTTTTCTTACAATACAACAATCTAAGCAAGATTGGATTCTCGAATTTTTCAAACAAACTCTCAACTAATTCAATCAATCGAGGAGTAAGCTTTTTTTTTTTTATTTATTTCTGGTTCTAAGACCAACAGTTCGGGCGGTCGACTGCCTTCTTTTAAACCGTTGCGCCTTTTTAAACCGTTGCGCCTTCGGACGAAAAGGTAATAAAGATAAAATACGAGCTTGTTTTATAGCAATAGTAATTAATCTTTGTTGTTTTAAAGTCAATCTATTTACCCGTCTCGATAAAATTTTTCCTTGTTGACTAATAAATCGACTAATTAAACTGATGTTTCTATAATCAATTCGATCCCCCGATTGGATCGGGGGCAAACGCCTACGAAAAGATCGCTTAGATTTAAGAAAGAGTCGCTTGGATTTATCCATGGTTTGTTTAGTCCTTATCCTGAAAATACTAGTTGAATCTGATCCAAAAAAAATGAGAATGACAAAAGGAAAGGGTTTCGTTTTTTCTTTTTTCTATTCTAGAAAAGTTATTAGAGATTTAAGCCATATCATAGATTCTAGAAATCCTGTTCCCTATATTAAGAATACGGTGTGTCCCTTTTCATGTTCCTTGTAAAAAAAAGTAAAAAAAAAGACAGACACTTGACTCTTGATTCGATCTATTTCTTTATCTCCCCGTGAATTGTCTGTTTGTAACAATAGGGACAGAATTTTTTCAATTCCAATTGACCAGGCGTATTGTGTCGATTCTTTTCAGTAATATATCTGGAAATACCCGTTGATTCCTTAGTAACACCCCCTCGAACACAATTGGTACATTCCAAGATAACCGTTACACGGGCATCCTTACCCCTGGCCATAACATAAACCCCCTTTGAGTTTTTGATTTAACCAACCCCTCTTTTTTCCGATCTAAAGGTAAAAAAAAAAGGAAGGAAAAAAAGAAATAGAAGTTGCTCTAACTAGAAATTTGCAAAGATTTCGTTGCAATCACAACAAAATATAGTAAGTAATATTCAATTAAATAAATAAAAATAATCTAAATTAATATACATAGAAAAAAGTAAAATAACGATTTCTAACTCTCTTTCATTTAGTTCTATTTACAATAGAATTCTATTCGAAGATAGTCTTATTTCATTTCAATATCTTGTATGATATTCTTGTTTTAGACAAATTTGCGCTCTCACGATATTTTTTATCAATTGAATTGGATGCGTAAACCAAATTTTGCCGGGGTTGAATCTACGTTTTTATTTCTCTTTCCTCCTTTACTTTATTGTACTTAATCGGATCGAATTCTATTTTAGATACAAGAAAAGAGGGGGAGGGTTTAGTAAAAGATCTTTTGATTCTATCTCTAATCTTCTTCACCACCTCCCACGTCAATAGTTAATAACTAGGAAAAAAAGGGGAATGTCAAGGCATCCGGGAAGAAACGATTGATCTCTATCAATAGACCCGCTAAAGCCCCGAACCAGAGAGCACTTAGTACCGGTGCGACGGAAAGATATGTTTTTAGATCTCGCATTGAAAATCCTCCTTCTTTATTGTAATGTATAATTGTAATCCATAGGGGCTCGGATGTATATGGAAGCAGTTACGATAAGAAAGAACCACTTGGGTTTGTACACGGAATTCCTAATTCCAATTGAAATGTACACGGATTCGTTAGATAATGTTGTCCCCTTTCTTAAAACCGAAAAAACAGCCCTTTCCAAACGAGTATTCCCCCAAAACATTCATTTTGAGTTCTTTTTTACGATTCATCTAATATATATTATATATTCATCTAATATATAAGTCTTCGAATAACTCTAATAATATATATATTAGATATAATAATATATAAGTCTTCGAATAACTCTAATAATATATATATTAGATATATAAGCCTTCTATTATTAGATGGTTGTTATATGAGACCAAAAAAAGAAATGGCAAGATAACTTGTATATCAATGGATATGGCTAAGGATAAAAAATAAGGATTTGGAAAACAAGACAGGAATTCTCTACAATGACACAGCCGACCAATTGAAAGGGATGTAGCGCAGCTTGGTAGCGCGTTTGTTTTGGGTACAAAATGTCACGGGTTCAAATCCTGTCATCCCTACCTATTACTTCTCCTCTGAGCAGTAACGATTGAAATTGATTCAAATCATGCATACAGAATCGTTTTTTAGTCTAGGTATATATAAGATATGTATGCTATATGATAGCATACAAGAGGTATTGGGATTACAAAACAAAAGACTCGTCCTTACATACAGCCTTAGCTATTGGGATTAGAAAGCGCTCTTAGTTCAGTTCGGTAGAACGCGGGTCTCCAAAACCCGATGTCGTAGGTTCAAATCCTACAGAGCGTGATTCGGGTCTTGGTTAGGTTAAGACGAGACACTATTTGAACTCCTCTTTTCTTTAATTCACAGGAGGTCAATCCAAAAAAGATGTTAATTAATTAATCAAAGGTCCAGCTGATCGCCACGCCTGTATTGTAAATATGCAGTTACAAATAATCCAGCTAAAGTAATAGGAATTAGACCTAAGACAATTCCAAATAGAAAAACTTCAATCATTTGAATTTGTTTGAAAGGAAAAAGGAGAGGTAATATCTATCCCTAAATAGTAATCCGCACTGCCCATGAATCTCAACGAGCACTAATTGGAAATTGACGCGGTAAGGAACCATAGAATACCACAAAAAGATTTCCTTTTATG